CTGCAAAAATTGACTTGTATTTGGTATACAAAAACAAAAATATATCACTAAAACTTTGATTATGGACAGTGAAAGAGAAAAAATCATATATAATTCTACGACAATGAATGAAAAATAATAAGTATGTTATCCGAGATTTGACAAACAAATACGGATTAGGTCCATTGGAATGCATTACTCCCTATTTATTTAGGGAAGCAAAGCATGTGGTAATGCTTTCATTTCTATGGACCAACCAACAAGCAAGGCATCTATAAACAAGTACTAATGAGGAATGAAAAATATACTAAAACGAAATACTTTAGGGCTATACGGGCTCGAACCGTAGACCTTCTCGGTAAAACAGATCAAACTTGTTATTATCGAAATGATTTGAACTGTTTCAAAGACCCAACATGCATTTTGTTGCATTGGGCTCTTTCATCAACCGATCTAAAGATCGGTTAGTCCACCATATTTTTCTTTAGAGGAAGATAATGAAATGGCTCCATGCACTCTGATTCATTATTTGTATTCTGATCTAGGAGCAATACCAAAGTGTTTCAAAGAGAGGTTTATCTTGACTTAGGTCTGCTTTCGGCTTAGATTAACCAAATAAATGGGGTCTCTATCGCGCTCCGCTGCAAGAGTCGAATATGATACTTTATACACCTTAAAGTTCATAGGACGAAAAGAGGTTCTTTTTGAGGCCCTTGTACTCATTATGCCTGGCATTGAATGGGTTGGGTATTTACCTTATCAACTATCAAATGAATGACGGGTTCTATTTGATTTGGCAACAGAATTCGCGCCGGAATCGGATCGAACCGACTATTTGTCAGGCTGTTGTTCTCTACCATGATTTCTCGAATCTATAGAGTAAGACATCGGTTTCTCAATTAAGATCAATTATGTTCATTGCATACTCCTTTGAAAAGTATTGGCGCACGTGTAAACGAGATGCTCTACCTAACTGAGCTATAGCCCTTGGCATAGACATCTTAACATATAGGGAATTTCTTGTCAAGATGGATATTCCATTACATGATCATTCCCCGATCTATTTATCCTTAACAGATTAGTATTGATTAGAAATACCATTTCACCTATAATTCCTGAAACAATATTTTTGTGGTGTAGTGATAAATGACCTACTTAACTCAGTGGTTAGAGTATTGCTTTCATACGGCGGGAGTCATTGGTTCAAATCCAATAGTAGGTAGAACTTATTCTAGAAGTACTATGAGAAGTACTATATTAGAAGTACTATATTACTACTCTAATAGGTAGTACTAATATTAGTAAAAGTCAAAGTAGAACTTTTACTATATTATATATTGTTCTTTTGTAGGTAGAACTTATTAGATATCCGAGTAAATAGAATAATATCTAATAAGTTCTACCCATTTTTTTTTCGTTCTATCGGATTATAGAAGATTGCGCTCAATTGGCAAACACAAAATGTGGTGTATTATACATATTATATAATATATTATATAATACCGTACAAAATAAAAAATACAGATTCTTTTTTTGTTTTGATGTACTGACTTGACTAGTAGGAAATAATATTTAAAGCTTCTACTCGTGTTCTAGCTCGTCTGAGAGCTAGATTCGCTTCAATTGCGTGTCTCTTACCCTCCGCTTTACTTAAATTAGCTTCAGCTATTTCAAGAGCTTGTTGAGCTTCTTGCGGATCAATGTCAGTACTCATCTCCGCATCATTTCCTAAAATGGTGATCTCATTATTACCTATTCTAGCGAAACCACCCATCAGAGCCACTGTCAACCATTGGTCGTCGACGCGTATTCTCAAAAGACCTATATCTACAGCCGAAGCGATAGGGGCATGGTTTGGTAATACGCCAATTTGGCCACTATTTGTAGATAAAACGATCTCTTTCACTTCTGAATTCCAGATAATTCGATTAGGAGTTAGTACACAAAGATTTAAGGTCATTTTTTCAATTTGTCCTCCACTTCTAAGTTCATAGCTTTCGCGGTAGCTTCATCGATGTTACCTACCAAATAAAAGGCCTGTTCGGGAAGACTGTCTAATTCTCCGGAAAGGATCAGTTGAAACCCCCTAATTGTTTCCGTAAGACCAACATACTTTCCTGGAGAACCAGTAAAGACTTCTGCTACAAAGAATGGTTGTGATAAGAAACGCTCAATTTTCCGTGCTCTTGCTACAGTTAAACGATCCTCTTCGGATAATTCGTCCAAGCCAAGGATTGCTATAATGTCCTGAAGTTCTTTGTAACGCTGTGAAGTTTGTTTAACTCTTTGCGCAGTTTCATAATGGTTCTCGCCAACGATTCCAGGTTGTAACATAGTTGACGTTGAATCTAAAGGATCCACTGCTGGATAAATGCCTTTGGCAGCTAATCCTCTTGAGAGTACGGTAGTCGCATCTAAATGTGCAAATGTCGTGGCAGGGGCAGGGTCCGTCAAATCGTCTGCAGGTACATAAACTGCTTGGATCGAAGTTATGGATCCCTCTTTGGTAGAAGTAATTCTTTCTTGCAAAGAACCCATTTCTGTACTAAGAGTAGGTTGATAACCTACTGCGGAAGGCATTCTGCCCAATAAGGCGGATACCTCCGATCCCGCTTGGACAAAACGAAAGATATTGTCGATGAATAAAAGCACGTCTTGTTGATTAACATCCCGAAAATATTCCGCCATGGTTAGGGCAGTCAAGCCAACTCTCATACGAGCTCCTGGCGGTTCATTCATTTGACCATAGACTAAAGCTACTTTTGATTCTGCAAAATTTTTTTCATTAATTACGCCGGATTCCTTCATTTCCATGTAGAGATCATTTCCTTCACGAGTACGTTCGCCTACTCCGCCAAATACGGATACGCCCCCGTGAGCTTTAGCAATGTTGTTGATTAATTCCATGATCAGTACGGTTTTACCTACACCGGCCCCCCCAAATAGTCCTATTTTTCCTCCGCGCCGATAAGGAGCTAAAAGATCCACCACTTTAATCCCTGTTTCAAAGATAGATAATTTCGTATCTAACTGTATAAAGGCGGGCGCAGATCTATGAATAGGAGATGTTATGCGAGTATCTACAGGACCTAAATCATCAATGGGTTCCCCAAGAACGTTGAAAATTCGCCCAAGGGTAGCTCCGCCGACTGGAACACTCAGAGGAACTCCTCTGTCAATTACTTCCATTCCCCTCATCAGTCCATCTGTAGCACTCATAGCTATAGCTCTAACTCGATTATTTCCTAATAATTGTTGTACCTCACAAGTAACATTAATTTGCTGACCAACAGTATCTCGACCCTTAACTACTAAAGCATTATAAATATTAGGCATCTTGCCCGGAGGAAAAACAACATCTAGTACTGGACCAATAATTTGAGCGATACGCCCTAGGTTTTTTTCTTCAAGTGTGGAAACTGCAGGACTAGAAGGGATAGGATTGATTCTCATAATTATAATTAAAGTGAAATATGTCGAATTTTTTTTTTTGGAATAGCGCCACAAATCGAAAATAAATGTCCGATAGCGGGTTGATCAGTTAATTCAATATAATAAATATTCAATTTTATTAGTGCCGCTCAAGCGAATACGATTCAATCGTTTATTCATTGAATAAGTAAATTTTCAAGTTTAGCCGATTTTTTTTTTTTCAAAAAGAATAAGTATAATATAAAGGAGATGAAACCGCGAGTAAGTCTCTTTCATGTCTCTATCATTATAGAAAAGATCATCCATATTAGATTATCTTTGGCCATTGCTCTTTCTTTTTTGGATAGTCATTTTTTTTTTTAGTTGAATTTCTGTCTGCCTATTTTTTATCCTTTTACAGATGAATTCTGTTTATTTTCACATCTAGGATTTACATATACAACATGTATCTCTGTCAAGAGGGTTCTTGGTTTAGATATTTTGATTAAAAAGAAGGACAATTCAATTATAAACTTGCAAAACAAGGGTTGGGTTGCGCCATATATATTAAAGAGTATACAATAATAATGTATTTGATTCATCAAATACATGGTCTAATAATGAATCATTTCATTTTCAATTAGTTGATAATATTTAGTTGGAATATCTTTTGAAAGATTTTTGTCAAAGGTTTTATTCACGCCTAATCTATATCGAGTAGACCTTGTCGTTGTGAAAATTTTTAATTCATGAGTTGTAGGGAGGGACTTATGTCACCACAAACAGAGACTAAAGCAAGTACTGCATTTAAGGCAGGTGTTAAAGATTATAAATTGACTTATTATACTCCTCAGTACATAACCAAGGATACTGATATATTGGCAGCATTCCGAGTAACTCCTCAACCAGGAGTTCCGCCTGAGGAAGCAGGGGCTGCGGTAGCTGCCGAATCTTCTACCGGTACATGGACAACTGTGTGGACTGATGGACTTACCAGTCTTGATCGTTACAAAGGACGATGCTACCGCATCGAGCCCGTTACTGGAGAGGATAATCAATATATTGCTTATGTAGCTTATCCTTTAGACCTTTTTGAAGAAGGTTCTGTTACTAATATGTTTACTTCCATTGTAGGTAATGTATTTGGTTTCAAAGCTTTGCGAGCTCTACGTTTGGAGGATTTGCGAATTCCCACTGCTTATACCAAAACTTTTCAGGGCCCGCCCCACGGTATCCAGGTTGAAAGAGATAAGTTGAACAAGTATGGTCGTCCCCTATTGGGATGTACTATTAAACCTAAATTGGGATTATCCGCAAAGAACTATGGCAGAGCAGTTTATGAATGTCTGCGTGGTGGACTTGATTTTACCAAGGATGATGAAAATGTGAACTCACAACCATTTATGCGTTGGAGAGACCGTTTCTTATTTTGTGCCGAAGCAATTTATAAAGCGCAGGCTGAAACGGGTGAAATCAAAGGACATTACTTGAATGCTACTGCGGGTACATGTGAAGAAATGATTAAAAGGGCTCAGTGTGCTAGAGAATTAGGAGCTCCTATCGTAATGCATGACTACTTAACTGGGGGATTCACTGCAAATACTAGCTTGGCTCATTATTGCCGTGACAACGGACTGCTTCTTCACATCCACCGTGCAATGCATGCAGTTATTGATAGACAAAAAAATCATGGTATGCATTTTCGTGTACTAGCTAAAGCATTACGTATGTCTGGTGGAGATCATGTCCACGCCGGTACAGTAGTAGGAAAACTGGAAGGAGAGCGTGAGATGACTTTAGGTTTTGTTGATTTATTACGCGATGATTATATTAAACAAGACCAAAGCCGCGGTATTTTTTTCACTCAAGATTGGGTCTCTATGCCAGGTGTTCTGCCTGTCGCTTCGGGGGGTATTCATGTTTGGCATATGCCTGCCCTGACCGAAATCTTTGGGGATGATTCGGTATTACAGTTTGGTGGAGGAACTTTAGGACATCCTTGGGGCAATGCACCGGGTGCAGTAGCTAATAGGGTGGCTTTAGAAGCGTGTGTACAAGCTCGTAATGAGGGACGTAATCTTGCTCGTGAAGGTGCTGAAATTATCCGTGAAGCTGCCAAATGGAGTCCTGAACTGGCTGCTGCTTGTGAAGTATGGAAAGAGATCACGTTCGAATACGAACCGGTCGATAAGCTAGATGTCAAATAGAAATAATAAATAAGTGCGCATAATTCAGTAAATTCTTTTTTGTTCTCCTAATTGATTATAATTAAACTCGGCTCAATCCTTTTTTAGAAAAAGGATTGAGCCGAAAAAAAAAAAAAAATAATAATAAAGAATAAACATTTACATATATTTATTCTTTTTTTATATGTAATATGTACAGACGTTACCCACTAACCTATATATAAGATCTAAATACAAGATCAAAGACTAAACAACTCAATACTTTAATATTGTTTATTGTTGGATCTATAATTAATCCTATGTATCCCTCTTTAGGATTAGTGAACCTTTTATATCTTCTAGTTTAAGTCCATGGATCAAACCAATAAAAGGGCTTTTTCCACTCATCCTATAAATTGTCTTTTTCGTTCCATGTTGAAATAGAAATTTCGTTTCTTAATTTTAATATATATGATTTATATAATACAAAATTAATACAATACAAAATTTATTATACGAAAACGAACTCCTATTCTTTATAAAAAGAAAGAACTATTTCCATTTTCTATTTTTGATAAGAATTTATTTGTACATTACATAGAAAAAAGCTGTGTCTTTTTTATTATATATATATTTTTATTATATATATATATTAATATTAATTGAGAAAAAGATTCTTTTAATTTTAATATGTATTGTATTCAATTGAAACTTCAGACTCCATCCCTCTGGATGGAATCATTTCTTTCAATATTTAACCTATAATTAACAACCCTAATGGTTGTTTAATTCTGATAAGAAATAAAATAGTATAGTAAAGAAATTTGTCATTGAATGACTATTCATCTATTCTATATTTCATCAAATGGTAAGCAGGAAGATTCTAAGAAAAAATGGCGGTTCAATTCGACATTGTCTAATGAGAAGTTAGAACATAGGTTCTACTAAGTAAATTAAGAAATAAATCAATGGAGGGTTTTTAACTATACTAATACTAATAGAAGTTAAAAACCCATTCGAAATGATACGAAGAAAAAGATTTGCGGTTGCAATCATAGTGATAATTAGAGTTTCATTATGATAATTATATTTTCATTAATGTTGATTATTTATTTGATATTAGAGATCCTTGGAGTTTTCTCTCTAATAAAACTTTTTTAGTTAGGTAGAGGAATGGTGACAGTTATTTTGCATATTTTGATCTTGAAAATCAGATTTTTGAGATTGACAATTATAGTTCTTTTCTGGACGAACTAGAAAGTTTTTTTTCTATTTTTAGTTATTCGAATAGTGGGTCTAATAAAAAAGAAAGAATCACTACTATCATATCATTACATGCTTAATACTCAATTTAGTTATCAAACTTCCATTAATAGTTGCTTTGTTTCCATTAATAATTGCTTTGTTGAGAGTCGTCTTGGAGTTGAAAATCCTTTTTCGTACGAGAATTTCGATTCCGATGACAATTACCTTTATAATATTGACAATTACCTTTATAATATAATTTTTAAATTTATTTGTATTAAAAAAAAAAATTATACTAATAGTGTTCCTTCTAGTACTAGTATAAGGACTCCTTATAGGTTCGCTATAAGAAAAAAATATAATAAATTCCATATAAATAAAAAATATAGACATTTATGGACTCAATGCCCAAAGTGTTTTGGATTAAATTATAAAAAATATCTTAAGTCAAAAATGAATGTTTGCGAACAATGTGGATATCATTTGCAAATATCTAGTTCAGATAGAATCGAATTTTTGATTGATCGGGGAACTTGGAGTTCTATGGATGAAGATATGGTCTCTACGGACCCCATTAACTTTCAGGGGGTCTATAGAAAGCGTCTCCGTTCTTGTCAAAAAAGGACAGGTTTAACTGAGGCTGTTCAAACAGGCATAGGTCGACTAAATGGTATTCCTGTAGCAATTGGGGTTATGGATTTTAAGTTTTTGGGAGGTAGTATGGGATCCGTAGTGGGCGAAAAAATTACTCGTTTAATTGAGTATGCTACTAAGCGATCTCTGCCTCTCGTTATTGTATGCACTTCCGGAGGAGCACGCATGCAAGAAGGATGCTTGGGGTTAATGCAAATGGCTAAAATATCTTCTGCTTCACATAATTATCAATCTGATAAAAAGTTATTCTATGTACCAATTCTTACATCTCCTACAACAGGTGGAGTGGTAGCTAGTTTTGGTATGTTGGGAGATATCATTATTGTTGAGCCTAAAGCCTACGTTGCTTTTGCGGGTAAAAGAATAATTCAACAAACATTGAATAAGCCAATATCTGATAATTCACAGATGTCTGAATATTTATTCCATAAGGGCTTATTTGACCTAATTGTACCACGTAATCTTTTAAAAGGTGTTCTGGGTGAGTTATTTAAACTCCACGGTTTTCTTCCCTTCAAGAAAAAAATAAAAAATAAAATAAAGCGTTAAGTTCTATTTTTCATTTGTAATGAATTGGTATTATTATAATTTGTATTATTTGTACCGTTATTTCTTATTTTATTATTTTTTATTTAATATCTTTTTTATATTTTATATATATTATTTTATTTATTTATTATATAATCACTATATAATTACATACATACAATATAATTACATACATACAATATAAAACAAAATATCTAATTAGATAAAATCTAAATTAAATATATTATTTTCATATATTATTTATATATTAAAAAATTTATATATTAAAAAGATTAATATATATAAAATCGAAATACATAGAGAAATTAATATAAGTATAAATAGATATTAAAATGAATATTTGAAATTAATATTAATATATGTATAAAATAATATATATATATATATATTATTTTATACATATAATAAGAAAATTAATATAAATATATATATATATAAATAATTTTGTATAAATAGTTTCTAAATTTTATATTTAAAATATAGTTTATAACTTTATAATATAGTATAATAGAGTTTTCTAATCTATATTAGAATAAATATATCATAAGATTAGAAAAAATATCATAAGATATGTTTCTAATAGAAATATTTAGATAAAAATATTAAATCGAGGCGTCCATTCTATGACAGATCTCAACTTACCCTCTTTTTTTGTACCTTTAGTAGGCCTAGTACTTCCGGCAATTACAATGGCTTCTTTATTTATTTATGTCCAAAAAAATAAGATTATCTAGATCCCATAGGACAAAATCTTATCAATTTATGGATATGCTGGATAGATTACAGATATTTATTTCGTATAGTACGATACAATATAGTACGATACAATATATGGCTCTTTATGAAGGCACAAATAAAGGAATTCTTAAGTAGATGCATGATATTCGCATAAATTTATGTATATACAAATATAGCTAGGATCAGATTCGCGAATGTTTTAACTAGAAAGTAAATGTATCCAACCAATTACTCCTAATGTTTCAATCATAGTTTATGAAAGTTACTTTGGGATCAAGAAAAGTAAAGTTAAATTTTTGAGGATTATTCTCTCAAATCCAATCGAATGCAACCGCATCTAGTTATAGTATGAACTGGCGCTCAGAACATATATGGATAGAACTTATAACGGGTTCTCGAAAAACAAGTAATTTTTGCTGGGCCTGTATCCTTTTTTTAGGTTCACTAGGATTCCTAGTGGTTGGAATTTCCAGTTATCTTGGTAAGAATTTGATATCCGTATTTCCATCTCAGCAAATCATTTTTTTTCCCCAAGGGATCGTGATGTCTTTCTACGGGATCGCAGGTTTATTCATTAGCTCCTATTTGTGGTGCACAATTTCGTGGAATATAGGTAGCGGTTATGACCGATTCGACAGAAAAGAAGGAATAGCCTGTATTTTTCGTTGGGGATTTCCTGGAAGAAATCGCCGCATCTTACTTCGCTTCCTTATCAGAGATATCCAATCCATCAGAATGGAAATGAAAGAGGGTATTTATCCTCGTCGTGTTCTCCATATGGAAATCAGAGGCCAAGGAGCCATTCCCTTGACTCGTACTGATGAGAATTTGACTCCACTAGAAATTGAACAAAAAGCTGCCGAATTGGCTTATTTCTTGCGTGTACCAATTGAAATATTTTGAAATGAACTGAAAATCTATTTTTTATTTTTCAGTATGGAAGAAAACACTTGCAAATTTTCCCCTTTTTCATATTTCTTCATTGTTTTATACTAGAAAAAGTCTAATCTAACTCTAATCTAACTAATTAAGTATCAAAATCTAACTAATTAAGTATCAATTCATCAAATTTGAACATTATTTCATAATACAGAATTTTTTAGTCAAAAATTTTGAATTGATACCCCCCCCCTCTTCTTGGGTTGTGATTAGACGGGGAAACATTTCGAAATTGCCCAATTGAGATCTTTTGGAAGAATATATATTTCTTTTTTCATTTTCATCCCCAAAAAACTCGTATTCTATTTCTCTTTTGAAATCAAAAAATGAAATTCTTACATAGACAAAAATAGGAAAGGAGTAGATCCATAGGTCAATACCTTAGATCAATACCTTATTATAGAACTTGTGAATATCAGATTAGATAGAGTTGATGAATGAGCGGGTTGATTAATAATTCAATTCAAAGATCAAAATGAAAAAACGGAAAACATTGGTCTCTCTCCTATATCTTGCATCCATAGTATTTTTGCCCTGGTGGGTTTCTTTCTCGTTTAATAAATGGTTTGAACCCGGGGTTATTAATTGGTGGAATGCCAGAAAATCCGAAATTTTCTTGAATCATATTCATGATAAAAACGTTCTAGAAAGATTCATAGAATTAGAAGAACTATTCCTATTGGACGAAATTATAAAGGATTCCCCGGAGACACATATACAAAAACTTCCTGTAGGGATACACAAGGAAACCATAGAATTGGTCAAAACACAAAATGAATATGATCTCCGTATCATTTTGCATTTCTCGACAAATCTAATATCTTTCGTTATTCTAAGTGGTTATTTTATTCTGAGTAATGAAGAACTTGTCATTCTTAATTCTTGGGTTCAAGAACTCCTCTATAACTTAAGTGACACAATGAAAGCTTTTTCTATTCTTTTAATTACTGATTTATGGATTGGATTTCACTCGACTCATGGTTGGGAACTGATGATCGATTCGATTTACAAAGATTTTGGATTGGATCATAACGATCAAATTCTATTTTGTCTTGTTTCCACTTTTCCAGTTATTCTAGATACAATTGTGAAATATTGGATCTTTCATTATTTAAATCGTGTATCTCCTTCGCTTGTAGTGATTTATCATTCAATGAATGAATGAAGAACTCATTATATTAATCAAATCAAAATCTTTTTTTTTTTCTTTTTTTATACAAAAAAAGAAAAAAAAAAAGATTTTTTAATTGATTTTTCTTTCTATCGGTTCGAGATATTCGTCTTATATGCTAGCACAATTATTTCAGTACAATGACAGACTTCTGTATAAGGAACTAGTAAGTATAGTTAGTTCCTTATCAAATTTATTGTAGAAATTCCGGAATCAATGATTGGACATGCAAAATAAAAATGTTTTTTCTTGGTTAAAGGAAGAGATGACTCGATTCATTTCTGTATCGATCATGATATATGTAATAACTCGGGCATCTATTTCAAATGCGTATCCCATTTTTGCGCAACAGGGTTATGAAAACCCACGAGAAGCCACTGGACGAATTGTATGTGCCAATTGCCATTTAGCTAATAAGCCCGTGGATATTGAAGTTCCACAAGCCGTGCTTCCTGATACTGTATTTGAGGCGGTTGTTCGCATACCTTATGATATGCAAACGAAACAAGTTCTTGCTAATGGTAAAAGGGGGTCTTTGAATGTGGGGGCGGTTCTTATTTTACCTGAGGGATTCGAATTAGCTCCCCCTGATCGTATTTCCCCCGAGATGAAAGAAAAGATAGGAAAACTTTCTTTTCAAAGTTATGGTCCAAATAAAAAAAATATTATTGTGATAGGTCCGGTTCCCGGTCAGAAATATAGTGAAATTATCTTCCCTATTCTTTCCCCCGACCCTGCTATGAAAAAAGATGTTAACTTCTTAAAATATCCTATATATGTAGGTGGGAATAGAGGAAGGGGTCAGATTTATCCTGATGGGAGCAAGAGTAACAATACAGTCTATAATGCTACATCCGCGGGTGTCGTAAGCAAGATTCTACGTAAAGAAAAAGGGGGGTCTGAAATAACTATAGTTGATGCGTCAGATGGACGTCAAGTGGTTGATATTATACCTCCAGGACCAGAACTTCTTGTTTCAGAGGGCGAATCCATTAAGCTTGATCAACCATTAACAAGCAATCCCAACGTAGGAGGTTTTGGTCAGGCAGACGCAGAAATAGTCCTTCAAGACCCATTACGGATTCAGGGTCTTTTTTTCTTCTTTGCATCTGTTATTTTAGCACAAGTTTTTTTAGTTCTTAAAAAGAAACAATTTGAAAAGGTTCAATTGTACGAAATCAATTTCTAGGTTCAGAGAAATCTGAAATTAATGCCAATTGCCTTATTAAAAAGGGCTAAGTTCCTCTGAATCCATACAATTATGTATGATAAATAAATTTATTGTTTTGCGGGATGTATGGAATTCATTATTTATATCCCATTCCTAATAATAAAGAAAAGAATAGGCATACAGCATACAAAGTAAGAGAATACAAGGTGGAGATTGGGAAAAATGAAAAAAGTAAATCCTTTTAGAAGGAAATTATAGTCTTCCAAATCTTCTATTCGACACAAGAAAGGACGGAATCCCTTTTCTTGTGTCGTCTTTTATTCTTTTATAAAAATAATAATGATTTTTTCTTCTATTCATCAAAGATTATTATTCTTTCTTTTGCGGGTTTCCTATAATTTTTTTTTTTTATTTTAGATTTTTGTTTTAGTATTAAATCTAAGTGGTGGACAAACAAAAGGAAAGGGTTAATGGAAAG